GATGGTATCAGCTTGACCTTTCATAAGTGGTGACAGAATGAAACGACCATAATAAAGACGCTTACTGTCTACTCTTGATTCAACACACTTCCACTGTAGTGTTCGAGTGGATCCTGCTACTTCCTCTCGAACCATACTATACTAGTATTATTATTTGATCATTTATTTCTCTTGAAATCGGTTTAATTCTTATTTCTACACACGTCTTTTTTTAGGAGGTCGACATCCATTATGTGGCATAGGTGTTACATCACGTACGAAGCTTAATAATATACCACTTCTACGAATGGCTCGTAATGCTGCATCTCTTCCGAGACCAGGACCCTTTATCATAACTTCTGCTCGTTGCATACCCTGATCAACCACTGTACGAATAGCATTTACCGCTGTGGCTTGAGCAGCATAAGGTGTTCCTCTTCTTGTGCCTTTGAATCCAGAAGTACCGGCGGAGGCCCAAGAAACTACCCGACCTCGTACATCTGTAACAGTTATAATGGTATTGTTGAAACTCGCTTGAACATGAATAACGCCTTTTGGTATTCTACGTCCATTCTTACGTGAACCAATACGCCCATTCCTACGTGAACCAATTCTTGGTATAGCTTTTGTCATATTTTATCATCTCATATTTATGAGTCAGAAATATACAAAAAGAAAAGATACGGAGATATCCATTTCATGTTAAAACAGATCCTTTACCTTATTTTTACATATATATATATATTTTTTTTTTTGAAAGTAAAGTTCTTTTTTAGAAGAATTACCCTTGTCTCTGTTTATGTTTCGGATTGGAACAAATCACTATAATTCGTCCACGCCTGCGAATCAGTCGACATTTTTCACAAATTTTACGAACGGAAGCCCTTATTTTCATATTTTTTATTCCTTACCTTAATTCTGAATCCACTTCTTGGAAGAGAATAAGTCTCTTGAATTTTTTTTGAACTTCGAATTGTATACCCATGGTTAAAAAAATAACCTAATCATTCGAATCTTTGTTGCGAAGTCGATAAATTATACGTCCCCTGGTTGAATCATAACGACTTACTTCAATTTTTACTCTATCTCCCGGTAGTATCCGTATAAAACTGCGGCGGATCCTCCCTGAAACATATCCTAGAATTAGATCTTCATTATCTAAACGGACCCGGAACATACCGTTGGGAAGTGATTCAGTAATTAAACCCTCATGAATCAATTTTTGTTCTTTCATTCCAGGTAACCTCCTTGAAGTATCAACTAATGGAGGAATAGTTATATAACTCACTTTTCCTCTCTATTTTACAAATAGGAAGTTAGAGATAAAATTCGGATACCAGAGGTGGAAGATTACCATATATAACACAAAATTTCTCCTCCAATTCTTTCTAGTCGAGCTTCTCGATCTGTTATTATACCTCGAGAAGTAGAAAGAATTACAATTCCCATTCCACCTAAAATCTTAGGAATTCGTTGATAGTTGGAATAAATTCGTAAGCCGGGCCGGCTGATACGCTTTAAAATGGTTCTAGTTTTATATATTCCTTTTCTGGTTTTTCTATGTCGCAGAGTTGAAACCAAGAAATATTTGTTACTCTCCTGATGTTTCCGAACGTTTTCAATAAAACCTTCTCGTAGAAGTATTTTAATAATGTTTTCGGTGATATTTGTAGATGCTATTCGAACCCTTCCTTTTTTATCCGTGTCAGCATTTCTTATAGAAGTTATTAGATCGGCAATAGTGTCCCTACCCATGACGAACTAGAATTATAGGTTCCTCCTAATTTTGATATAATCAACATGTTTCCTTTTTTTTCTTTTTTTTTTTTATAAAGTATATACGTGAGACACAATCTACTAATTTGATCTATTTGATCTATTTCAGATACCCTATACTATATCATAGTCTCATCTACTACTATTTATAATACTTCGGGAGCTAATGAAACTATTTTAGTAAAATTTAACTGTCTCAATTCTCGAGCGATCGCACCAAAAACTCGAGTTCCTTTTGGATTTCCTTCTTGATCAATGACAACTGCAGCATTGTCGTCATATCGTATTATCATACCGTTTTCACGTTTGAGTTCTTTACATGTACGTACAATTACAGCTCTAATTACTTCTGATCTTTCTAGAGGCATATTGGGAACTGCTTCTTTGATTACAGCAACAATAACATCACCAATATGAGCATATCGGTGATTACCAGCTCCTATGATTCGAATACACATCAATTTTCGAGCTCCGCTGTTATCCGCTACATTCAAAAGGGTCTGAGGTTGAATCATATCATTTTTATTTCAATCTGTTATTTCAATGCAAAAGTATGAAAGAAAAAAAAAAAGAAATATTGTCTGTCCAGAAATAAATAAACCTGCGGTTGTTTTTTCATCCCCAATACCCCTTTTTTTTTAGTTCTACATCTCTATCCTGAAATAAGAAATTGAGTTCGTATAGGCATTTTGCGCGCAGCTATTGAGATAGCTGCTCTAGCTACAGTTTCTGATACTCCACCCATTTCATAAAGTATTCGACCCCGTTTAACAACGGATACCCAATATTCAGGGGATCCCTTCCCCGAACCCATACGTGTTTCCGCGGGTCTTACTGTAACAGGTTTGTCGGGAAATATACGTACCCATATTTTTCCACCACGACGCGCATATCGTGTCATTGCTCTTCGCCCTGCTTCTATTTGTCTAGCTGTAATCCAAGCAGGTTCAAGTGCCTGAAGAGCGTATCTGCCGAAACAAATATGATTGCCTCGACAAGATATTCCTTTCATTCTTCCTCTATGCTGTTTACGAAATCTGGTTCTTTTGGGGTTATAGTCGATGGTTGTTTCTTAATTCCATCTCTACTGCAGAACCGGACATGAGAGTTTCTTCTCATCCAGCTCCTCGCGAATGAAAGGATTCAAATTCAATAAAATAATATTATAGATACACATTAATAGGTACACATTAATAGATAATACACCAAGTAATGGCTTTTATTGATATTTAATTTCTTACATAAGAAGGAAGATGTAGATACAAGATATACAATACAGCTAGACGTGTGTGTACATTTATGTATCTTTATAGATAATGTAATGTTTCTCTTTTTTATTTTTATAACATGACGAATCCTTTCCTTATTTTTTTTTACCTCTATCGAATTACGACAAAAGATTGTAATCCAATAAATAGAGGTTTCGCGGGCGAATATTTACTCTTTCCTGTTTCATTCGAAGGTTCAATTCATAACCTCTCAGAATAAATCAATTTTTTCTTGGTCCGTTCCGCCATCCCACCCAATGAATTATTAGGATTCGTTTTCAATAGAAGCCTATGCAGTCACAGGTTCTGTCGTTCCCATAGCTTCTCCATTAATGGTTAGGTCCGAACTTTGCAATGGAGCTTCCAACAAAATTCGTTCCCAAGTCAATTTCCTCAGTTTTTATTAACCTGAAGGCTCTTTATTATTTTATTCTATTTAAAATTATTTCATTTTAAAATTCTTATATTTATAATTATCTTATCAGTATTGATTATCAGTATTGATGCTTTATCACACTGCCTTTTATGACGTGATTCATAGACCATACATATTGGAATCATATATCATTGATATTTTTGTTCTTTCTTTCTATCATCCTTCCATTTATCCACATCCCTTTATTTTTCTTTTGCTTTACAACCCATAATCAGATCTATTTTTTGTTGAAAGAATTTCAGTTGCTACAACCATATGATAGATCCACTCATTCATATAGTGACTGTTTCTTGGGATCTCGACAATACGAAGCAATAAGTTGGTTATTAGTTTATTTTATATAATTACAAAGTTTATAGGAGGGGTCAGTTTGTTTTTTTTTTTGAATCCCAACTTGAAACTATAAAGAAAAAACTAACGAGTCACACACTAAGCATAGCAATTATACCAAATGATCAATCGAATTTATATTTAACCTTATAGAATTAGAATTGTTCATTTTTTTATTTTTAACGAAAAAAGAATGAAAGAGTTTGTCATTTTTTGTTTTATCACTGGACAGAATGGGAAGACAAGGTTGATTATTCCTCGTCTACAAATATCCAAATTTTTATACCTAATACTCCATAAATAGTTCGAATTGTATAGGAACAATGATCAATTTTAGCGCGAATTGTTTGTAGGGGAACTCTACCCTCTCTGATCCATTCAACACGTGCAATTTCTTTTCCGTCGATACGGCCTGCTATTTGCACTTGAATTCCTTTTGTATCTGTTTGTTCAGTTAATTCAATAGCTTTTTTCATTGCTTTTCGAAACGAAACTCTATTTTTTAATTGTAAAGCTATATATTCTGCAAGAATATTAGGTTGTCCATAAGGTTTTTCAACTCTTGTGATAGCAATGTTGAGTCTCCGGTTTACAGAATGAAACTCCTTTTGTACATTCATCTGTAATTCTTCGATTCCTCGTGTTTGCCCCTCTATTAATAAATTTGGGAATCCAATATAGATTATGACTTGGATCAAATCGATTTTTTTTTTAATTGTTATACGTGCAATTCCTTCGAAACCTGAGGATATTTTCCTTTTTTTTTGTACATAGTTCTTGATACAATTCCGTATTTTTGCATCTTCCTGTAGGCCCCCAGAATAATTTTTTGGTTGTGCGAACCAAAAGGAATGATGACTTTGAGTTGTACCAAGTCTGAAACCAAGTGGATTTATTTTTTGTCCCATATTTTTCTATTCTATTTTATTTTTCATCCATATTTTTTTATATGAATCTAAATCTTAGATTGATCTAAAAATGATTTTGATTTATCTTTTAATACAATTGTTATATGACATGTCGGTCTTTTTATCAGATAACTACGTCCTCGAGCCCGCGGTCTTAACTTTTTCACAATAGTACTCCTATTGGCTTCGGCTTTACTAATGAATGAATCAGCTTCCTTCAAACCCATATTATGATTAGCATTTGCCGCTGCAGAATAAACCAATTTGAGAATGGGATAAGATGCTCGATAAGGCATGAGTTCC